AAATTTTACGAACGGAGGCCCTTTTTTTCATATTTGGAATTCTTTAATGTCTAATCTACTCCTTAGAAGAAAATAAGTCTCTTGCAATTTTGGAGTTCCCACGAAATTTGTAAAGCCGCCTAATCGTTCGAATCTTTGTTGTCGAGTCTATAAATTATACGCCCCTTTGTTGAATCATAACGACTTACTTCGATTTTGACTCTATCTCCTGGGAGTATCCGTATAAAACTACGTCGGATCTTTCCTGAAATATATCCTAGAATCAAATCTGCATTATCTAAACGAACTCGGAACATACCGTTGGGCAGTGATTCAGTAATTAAACCTTCATAAATCCATTTTTGTTCTTTCATTTTTTGTTCTTTCATTACATTTCTCTTTGAAGTATCAACTAATGGGGGAGGAGTGATATTAATATGCTTTTTTATTTTTATAAATAGGACGGATCCAATGCGGATACTAGAAAGATCACCATATATATAACAAAATCTCTCCTCCGATTCTTTCGACTCGAGCCTCTCGGTCTGTCATTATACCTCGAGAAGTCGAAAGAATGACAATCCCCATTCCTCCTAAAATCTTAGGGATTCGTTGATAGGTGGAATATATTCGTAGACCGGGTCGGCTGATACGTTTGAAAATAGTTCTATACGGTCCTTTCTTATGCCTTCTTCTATGTCGTAGGGTTGAAACCAAGAAATATTTGTTACTTTCTCGGTGTTTCCTCACGTTTTCGATAAAGCCTTCTCGTAGAAGGATTTTCACAATGTTTTCGGTAATATTCGTAGAGACTATTCGAACCATTTCTTTTTTATCCATTTCCGCATTTCGTATAGAAGTTATTATGTCAGCAATAGTGTCCCTACCCATGATGAGCTATAATTTTTCGTGCCTCCGCGTTTTTAGATAATCAACATGCTCTTTTTTTTTATTTTACTTATGAATTATTGAAGGGATATACATGAGACACAATCTACTAATTAATTGAATCTATTTCAGATACACTACAGATATGGTGATCTCGTCTATGAGTCTTTATAATACTTCAGGGGCTAATGAGACTATTTTAGTAAACTTCAACTGTCTCAATTCTCCAGCGATTGCACCAAAAACTCGAGTTCCTTTTGGATTGCCTTTTTGATCAATAACAACTGCTGCATTGTCATCATATCGTATTCTGATGCCGTTGTCACGTGTGAGTTCTTTACATGTACGGACAATTACAGCTCTGATCACTTCTGATCTTTCTAGAGGCATATTGGGCACTGCTTCTTTGATTACAGCAACAATAACGTCACCGATATAAGCATATCGGCGATTATTAGCTCCTATGATTCGAATACACATCAATTCTCGAGCCCCGCTGTTGTCTGCTACATTTAAATGGGTTTGAGATTGAATCATATCTTATTTTTAATCTTTTCTTTCAATGCAAAGTAAAGGGCAAAGGAAAAAATAAATAATATTGTTTGTCCAGAAAAAAACCTGCGGTTGGTTTTTCATCATAAAGACCCCTTTCCTTTCTTTGCACATCGTTATTTTACAATAACGAATTGGGTTCGTATAGGCATTTTGGACGCAGTTATTGAAATAGCTTCTCTGGCTATCTTTTCTGATACTCCAACCATTTCATAAAGTATTCGACCCGGTTTCACGACAGATACCCAATATTCGGGAGAACCTTTCCCAGAACCCATACGCGTTTCTGTCGGTCTTATTGTAACAGGTTTGTCTGGAAATATGCGTACCCATATTTTTGCATTACGACGCGCATATCGCGTCATTGCTCGTCGTCCTGCTTCTATTTGTCTAGATGTGATCCAAGCCGGTTCAAGTGCCTGAAGAGCATATCTACCGAAACAAATCCGATTGCCTCGATAAGCAATTCCCCTCATCCTTCCTCTATGTTGTTTACGGAATCTGGTTCTTTTGGGGTTATAGTTGATGGTTGTTTCTCAATTCCATCTCTACTGCAGAACCGGACATGAGAGTTTCTTCTCATCCAGCTCCTCGCGAATGAAACGATTCAATAATATTAGAGATACATATTCAATGAATAATACACGGAAGCGTGGTATTTTTAGAGATCTAAAATTATATACTTAATATACACAATTCTAGAAAAAATAGACGTCTATTTTTTTCTATCCATAATATATAATAAAATAATATATATATATAATAGAATTTCTTTTTTATAATGAATTTTTATTTTGGACTTTTATTTTAGGTAATTTAATCTCCCAAAACGTAGCAATCCAAATAAAGCTTTCGCGGGCGGATATTGACTCTTTCAAGATTTGTTTCATTCGCAAGGTCAGCCCACGATCTCGTAGAATAACTAAATCGGTTCTTGGTGCATTCCGCCATCCCATCCAATGAATTCTTAGGATTCGTTTTCACTATAATCTTCTGCTGTCACAGGTTCCATCGTTCCCATCACTTCGGGATGAATGGCTAGGCCCAAACTCTGCAATGGAGCTCTTAATTGAATTTCTTGTTCCTGAGTCAATCTCCTCAGCCTTTATTGACTTGATGCTCTTTCTTATTTTTTTTTAGTTTTACTCGGAGCCGGGTTCATCATACGTATTGATGCGTTATTACACTGCCTTTTATGAGATGATTCATAGACCATACATATTGGAATCCTATATCATTGATATTATACTTCTCTCTTTCTCTCACCCTTCCATTTATCCATATCCTTTTATTTTTGCTTCACAACTTAGAAGCAGATTTATTTTTTTTTCGGTAAAAAGATTTCAGTTGCTACAACGATATGATCGATCTATCATAGAGTGACTGGTGCTTGGATTCAGATAATACGAAGCAATGAGCTGGTTATTAGTTCTATAGTTATTAGCCCATACCATAGTATGAGTATGGGCCGCCCCCCCCCCCTTTTTTTTTGAACCCTAACCTTAAACCTAAATGAAATAAAAAACCGACGAGTCACACACTAAGCATAGCAATTATACCAAAGTGTATATCCAATTTTTATTCAACTCTATATAAAAAAGTAAGCAATTCTCATTTTTGTTTTTGATTGAACGGAAAGGAATGAAAGAGTTTGTCATTTTTTGTTCCATCGCTGAATAGAATGGAAATCAAAAGAAAGTACCCTTATTATTCACCCGCAAATATCCAAATTTTGATGCCTAATACCCCATAAATAGTTCGAACTGTATATGAACAATAATCAATTTTCGCTCGAATGGTTTGTAGCGGAACCCTACCTTCTCTGATCCATTCGACACGTGCAATTTCTTTTCCGTCGATACGTCCTGCAATTTGTACTTGAATTCCTTTTGTATTTTCTTTCGAAATAGTCAATTCAATAGCTTTTTTCATTGCCTTTCGAAATGAAACTCTCTCTTTTAATTGGTTGGCTATAAATTCTGCAAGAATATTAGGTTGTCCATAAGGATTTGCAATTATTGTGATCGCAATGTTGAGTTTTCGGTTCACGGAATGAAACCCTTTTTCTACATTGATCCGTAATTCTTGGATTCTTGGTGGTTTACCCTCTTTTAATAATTTTGGAAAGTTTAGTAATCTCGTATAGATTATGACCTTTATTACATCGATATTTTTTTGAATTTCTATACGTGAAATTAATTCCATATCGGAAGGTATTTTTTTTTTTACATAATTCTTGACACAATCACGTATTTTTTGATCTTCCTGAAGACCTTGGGAGTAACTTTTTGGTTGTGAAAACCAAAGGGAATGATGTCTTTGGGTTGTACCAAGTCTGAAACCAAGTGGATTTATTTTTTGTCCCATACACCCTCACTCTCTTTATCAGCCCATTTCGATTTCAGTCTGTCCCTAGTTATCATATATAAATACCTCTCTTTTATATCTGTATATTTGTTAGTCTATATCTCTATCCATCTTTTTTTGGCCGTATTTGATCTTTCGATCTATATTCCAATACTATTATTATATAACAGGTGGTTCTTTTTATCGGATAACTATGTCCTCGAGCACGAAGTTTTAACTTTTTCCTGATAATACCTCGGTTGACTTCGGCTTTCCTAATGATTAAATCTATTTTGTTTAAACCCAGATTGTGACTAGCGTTTGCTGCTGCAGAATAAACCAATTTAAAAATGTCGGAACATGCTCGATAAGGCATCATTGCTAATATCATAAGTGTATCTATGTAGGGAAGGCCACGAATATGATCAATGACTCTTCGTGCTTTGTCAATAGACATACGTATATGTTTACCCAAAGCGTATATTTCTACACCCCGGTCTTTATTGTTCATAAGGTTCACCTCCGATAATTAATGAACGACGAGCACCTAAACTTTCTTAATTAACGACGAGATTTAGTATCGTTTCTCGTATGTCCCCGGAAATTCAGAGTAGGTGCAAATTCTCCCAATTTGTGACCGACCATACGATCTGTTATATAAACAGGTAAATGCTCAATTCCATTATGAATTGCGATTGTGTGGCCGATCATTGTGGGTATAATGGTAGATGCCCGGGACCAAGTTACTATTATTTCTTTTTCCCCCTTCCTATTGAGTTTCTCAATTTTTATTAATAAATGATTAGCAACAAAGGGATTTTTTTTTAGTGAACGTGTCACAGCTAATTACTCCTATCTTTTTTTTTTCTTTTGTAAAGATGACGAAACATATTCAATTTTCAAGCTTAACCTATTTAGTACGGCGACGAAGAATCAAACTATCGCTATATTTATTCTTTTTTCTACTTCTTCTTCCAAGCGTAGGATAACCCCAAGGGGTTGTGGGTTTTTTTTTACCAATTGGGGCCCTCCCTTCACCACCCCCATGAGGATGGTCTACAGCATTCATAACCACTCCTCTGACTACAGGACGCTTACCTAGCCAACGCTTAGATCCGGCTCTACCCAAACTTTTCTGGCTCACCCCAACATTACCTACTTGCCCGACTGTTGCTGAGCAGTTTTTGCATATTAAACGGACCTCCCCGGATGGTAGTCTTAATGTAGCCGATTTACCCTCTTTTGCAATAAGTTTTGCTACAGCACCCGCTGCTCTAGCTAATTGTCCACCCTTTCCAAGTGCTATTTCTATGTTATGTATGGCCGTGCCTAAGGGAATATCGGTTGAAGTAGATTCTTATTTTTGTTTGTTGATCAAGAAAAAAACCCCTTCCCAAACTGTACAAGCTTCTTCCAAAGCATACGGCTTTCTAGATGTATATGATGATTTCGAGGCAGATTGATCCTATAGGAATCGTATAATGAAGTACCGCATGAGTGGATATATAGGAATCCAAATCTGCCGAATCACTCATGTTATGATCTTCTACATCCTAGGTCTTCCCCTTCCGTCATCTGGCTTATGTTCTTCATGTAGCATTCAGACCGAATGACTCTATGAAATTACGTCGCTACTTCCACATATTACAGGTAACGTAGGAGACATCTCTCTTTTCCCCGGGGGGTAGAATTCCCACTGCTTAGCTTTCAATTCGCCTCTGACCATCAAATGAAATGTGAATAACCCGTCTTCTTCTTTTTGAAACAAGGGGCGTTTCGGGTTCTGTCGGTGCTTCAAACAATTTTGTCTTCTCCATATTACCATATCTCTAGAGTCAATAATTGGATATGAGGAATTACTGAACTCAATCACTTGCTGTTTTTACTCTTCAGTTTTCTGTTGAGGTCTATCCCGTAGAGGTATTAAAATTGGATCAGTGATCGATTTCTAGGTTTCGTCGTAAACCTAATTGGTTACCTCCAATTACGTAAATCAATGGTTCAAACCGCACTCAAAGGTAAGGCATTTCCCATTGAGATAGGAACTTCTGTACCCGAAACAATGGTATCTCCAATTATAGCCCCTCTGGGATGTAAAATATATCTCTTCTCACCATCCCTATAGTGTATGAGACAAATGTATGCATTTCGATTAGGATCGGATTCGATGGTTACGATTCTACCAGATATGTCCTTTTCATTCCGTCGAAAATCCATTTTACGGTATAGACGCTTATGACCTCCCCCTCTATGCCTTGCGGTAATGATGCCTCTAGCATTACGACCTTTACCACAATGCCGCTGTCCATAGATCAAATTCTTTCGTGGATTGGGTTTCACTTGACTGTCTGTGGCCCCATTGTGTGTGCTCGGGGTAGAAGTTTTGTATAAATGGATCGCCGTGTTATTAAATATTTTGATTGAAGCTCTTTTCTTTCTATCTAATATAAGAAAGAGGTGGAATAGAATAACCCGGTTGAAGCGTAATGATCATACGTTTGTAATGCGTTGTATGTCCCAAAATAGGTCTTATTCTTCGACCCTTTCCCTTGACTCGATAACTATTCATAGCTATTACCTTAACACCAAAGAAGAGTTCGACCCAATGCTTTATTTCTGTCCTAGTTAATCCTGATTCGACATTAGAAGTATATTGATTATTCTCCAACCATAACCAAACACTTTTTTCTGTAAATACTCCATATTTGATTCCATTCATAAATTCACTTTTTTCCTTATGAATTCCAGTATTGATTATTGATAAGAATTCTAGCTCTTATTGTCCCTATGTTATGCTATGAATATAATATAAATAACCTACCAATTGGGTATTGATTAAGATCCGAATCTACATAATAGAAAGAATTCTGAAAACAAGAAAAACCCATTCCACTTAACTTATGGAACGCTCCCATTGGCGTGCATCCAGCAGGAATTGAACCCGCGACTTCGCCAATTATGAGTTGGGCGCTTTAACCATTCAGCCATGGATGCTTGGATCATCATCATCATACATCGTGAATAAAAAAATGCAAAAGAAAAAAAAAAGAGAAAGAAAGAGGTGGGAGGTGGTTCAAATTGAATTATATGTAATGATCAATAAATTCAGTTGGATTCTAGAACTACACGTGTCAAATCCTGGCAACAATCTAACCTATTTCATAGAAATTTGGGCGGGAATTGACGAATAACCAATATCTATATTAGTGTTAATTAGTAGCAAATAGAAACCTAAGTGGGGCGTGGCCAAGCGGTAAGGCAACGGGTTTTGGTCCCGCGACTCGAAGGTTCGAATCCTTCCGTCCCAGAGTAGTCCTATTCTATCAGAATAAAGATTGTTCTCTTTAAGAATCTTCTGTTTAAATTAAAAGTGTTGTGATCCTTACTTAACTTACTTTTTTATCGTAATTTCTTCATTTTTTTTTGAACTTCTTTCGTATCTGGTTCTAATGATTCATTATGGATCAATGGAGTGATTGAGGCAGGGGGTTCAGACATTCCATTCACTTTCCTTTATGGAATGGTTTGTCTTCTTTTGTTTCGTTGTTTTTAGTTTAATTGTTCGAGAAAGAATTGTATCTTTCATGATGGATCATCTGGAACAATCTGTTGAAGATGCAGATTTAAGAAGAACTTGTTTCTTCGTGTTCCTTAGAAATTTTTTCATTCATACAATCAAATATGATGTGAATTAACTAATTCAATTGAATCCTAAGACTTCTCCAGATAAATGCG